AACATGATGGGCTTGCCTACCCTCCAGAACCTAAGCCTCTAGGCTATGACCCCAACAAATATTGCAAATTCCATCGTTATGTTGGGTATAGCACTAACAGATGCATAGCTTTTAGGCATTTTTTTTCAATACCTCGTTGAGGAGGGTAAGATCCAACTTGATGGGAATTCTATCCAACCCTCAACATCCACCGCTGCTCCATCGAACCTCTCTCTTCACATAGTCAGGAAGTGGGTTCGTGAACCATGTGAAGAGAGAGGGCAAGGCTCCCATGGAGAGCCAAACGTCTTCAAGCATGCCAAAACAAGAACAAGCTAGCCTTAATCAGACTTCTCATCCTTATGGTGCAGTGCCACCCTGTTATGGAAACTTTGACAAGCAGTCTACGGCACCTAAACAACCGCTAGTGACGATTCCTTCTCCTATGGTTATGCCCATTTTTGTAGCACAAAATCCTCAACTATATTATACTACTCCAAACATTTCAGTCCTCGAGGTGGCAGATCCTCGAGAACCGCTCACCCCTTCACTGGAAACGACTTATGCTACCCCACCCCAAGCAGCGGTCGGGGCGACCATCGACATGGCAGGGAAGCCTAGCAGAACATCCCACACTTGGCTAGGCCCATTCCATTGAGGCTTGATGATCTTTGCATCAATACCCTTCCCTTGTGCTACAGACAGCATCAGTCAATACCACCAGGTCAGGAATAATTTATCATTCGCAGCCACAGTCTCAACCAACCAGTTGGGACTCAGCCTGCTTTTTCGAAGCCATCCTTTTATATTTCCTACAGACCCAACCAGTTGAAGAAAATCTTCCTGCCCAGATCTCGATTATGGAACTTCTGTCCACTTCACAAGTCCATCGGGCTGCCAAAGGCTAGCACAAGCGAGCGCCCCTAATTCCATTCCACCTGAGGGTTTGCAAGCTATGGCGGGAAGTCTATTTTCTCCCCAACAAATTACCTTCACTCAGAAGGATTTTTACTTTACATTTGCTATCCCCATACTCGACCCCTGTATGTAGAGGCCCTTGTAGACCACTAAAGAATAAAGAGGATCTTGATAGAAAGTGGTGCAGGATTTAATATTTGTACATTGAGTACAGCCAGGCAGTTGAATTTGGACCCTTCCTGCTTTGCTCCTCACTACAGCTGTTTGTGCATATGACGGGACCACTCGAACCGCGCAAGGTATAGTTCGACTTAATTGAACATTGGGACCCCTTGTTCGGTCAACTCTATTCTATGTAGCGGATATACTATAAACATATAAAATGTTGCTAGCAAGTTCAGTCCCTTCTTCTCGATCCTGTATTGATCTACGACCATCCTCATCCGCCCACGAGTTTATGGTTCCAGCAGGCAACCTGGCATACCAATCGAATGCAGTCTCGCGGAAGGTGCTTACGAAAAGACGTATCATCAAAGCGTCGTTTCCGGCAATGCCCCCAGTCAATGCCTTAAAATGAAAAATATGCTGCCTAGGGGACCCTCTCCCGTCAAAAGACTGCGGGTTGGGTTGTTTGAACTTGGGAGGAAAGGCCACAGTTTCCATGTAAAGGGGTATGGCGCGACAATCCCTTTTTGCTGCATTTTACTTTCTTCATTCAACTGAGAGAGAGTCTGTTGAAGATCCCTCCGCCCTATTAATTAGTAAAGCTACTTGATCATCTTCAGATTGGCGTATCTCCTCGTGTCGCGAGGACTGCCCCTCGGTCATGTTCTTCTGTGGATTACAGGTTTCGCCAATTTTATCTGACTTTGGGGGATCTCTTTGTTCTGCCTTGTCTTTTGAGCAAATAAGAGCTCGCATAGCTTCTATAATATCCATCATCTTATCTAGCCTTTTTTCGGTATTTTTGTTGAGTTTGGCTATGGCTTCTTTAGGGGATATTTCGTCTTCGTTGGTTACAAAGACGTGTTCTGTTCTTGACACTTCTGATGAGACAGTACGTGCCAAATCTTCGGACTCATCGGAAGACGGGTCATCACCGGGTTCTGTTTGGCCTCCGGGATTGTCATATATGACAACCGATGTTGCTCGTGACACTTAAAATCCTTGGCTTTGTTTTTCCAACCTCGCCCTTGCTCGCGTTCGTCGAGATTAAGTTTCAAACAACTGAGCAAGAGGGATGTCGGAATCTATTTAGGGGACCATTTTGCTTGCCCTTCTTTTCCCGCCTTACCCACCATGTTAACTGTTACAACAGATTCTTCGTGCTCTTTTGGAACCCATTTCTGGGTTATTTTGGGCTGTTTTGGTGTTTGGGCAAGCTTTCTTTTTATTACCCGTTGACGGGCCCTTCGGGCTGCCCTTTGTTTGTTGAGGTTTCTTCTTGCCGTCTTGCGGCGAACAACTAGGGGGGTATATCCTGTCCTTCAGACATAGGTACGGGTCCCCATTCAGTCTTCTCATTGTCTATTGCCATAGGGCTAAACGAATTGCTTTGCCCCCTTTTCATAAAAACTCAAATTTCAGTCCTTTGCGGTAAGGGATTCGCTAAAGAGGTACTTTGGTTTGTCGTAGTCGGGCCTAGAGGTGCCTGCCCTCTTCGGCCCCCCTTCTTTTCCTTATGTTATGACAAAGCCTTTTCTTGCCGGCCTTCTTTCCCATTCCAGCGGCTTGTTCGCTCGTAGATGCCTCATCGTTCTCAACATGTATGTTTCCTTTGCTTGCTGATCCGGTCTTGAATAGTTTGTTTAAGTGTTGGTGCCATGCCCCCCAATTCCATGGTACTTCACAAGTAGTCATTCGTATTGCACCATCTCGGTTTAGGCCGAAGAAGAAAGGTTTAGTTTTCGCGCCCGTTCTACTCGCCCTTTCCGTCCAAAAAAGACGGATTCTAAGGTTTTTTCCCAGGTTTTAGAACTTTCCCCGCTGTCCTTCTTTCAGCCGGTCCTAACTTCCTTCTCTTCTGGTTAATCCTATGAATCGGTAATCGGATCGGCAACAGGTAACAGGCTTTATCTGGGTTCAATTCCTTGATTCCTACCCGGACCTGCATTGGATTAATTCCTTCGATGCTTGCTCGGAGCGGGGTCGACTCAATATCGAGAGACTCACCCACCGAGGACTTTATCGCACCTTTATGTCTCCATCTCTCGAGTCGAGCTCAATCTCTGGCAGGTATTGTTTGGTCTGGAGTGCGGTGCATCTTTCTGGATGATGAACCCCTGTTTGAAGATGAGTGGATCGGGAATCTAACCCAGCGAAGAAAACGGCTACTTATAAGTCAGGCGCACTAGCGCACCAAGCAAGAAAACGGCTGGATTGACTGGCTAGCTCGTGCAATCAACTAAGAATTCCTTTTCATAATACGAAAAGAGCCCTTTCAGTCCTCTCCCAGCAAGAAAACGGATGCGCGAAAGCCTATCTATACTATAGTAGGGGGCTTTCGCTAACGCGCGCCCCTATCTCGTCAGCCGTTGCTTGTTTGGTCGAGCACTTCGTTCCTGACTCTAACAAGTCAGTGAGAAATCCCTTAGCACAAGCACTAAGTAAGAAACCTAAAGGCCTTCGCGTTAGTAAGCTAAGCAAGCCTGGTTCTCCGGGCACTACGGTAGGACGTGGATCGATCATGACGAGAATGGACTTCTTTCTCCGTAATGTAATAGAAGAGTCACAGTCCAGTTCCCCGGGCTTTCTCCCTTCTCGACCAGACGAAGGAGATATGAATTCAATTCAGGCGGGTAAGGGCTTGGCTTGACTCTGTGTTCTCTCCTGGTCGGGTCGGAGGCGAAGACTGGCAAAGTTCATCATTCAGTGGTGGGGTGTTCATAGAAAAGAGGGCGTCGCCCAACGAGTGGCAGATTTTGATGGAGTCTCGCTCATAGATAGAGGAAGAGTACGCGCGCTAGCGCGCTACGGCTTACGCAGTTGATCGGATCAGATAGCCCTTCGGGCAACCAACCGCACATCAAATTCCGATCAACAACTTGGAGGTATGGCTGAGTGGCTTAAGGCATTGGTTTGCTAAATCGACATACAAGAAGATTGTATCATGGGTTCGAATCCCATTTCCTCCGGCACGGAAGTGGAACGGGCGGGCGAAATTACGTGAGAAAAAGAACCTCTTGGTGGAGTCCCCCGGAGGACAGAATAGCACTACTTTGTTACTAGGAGCGGAGAGCCCGTTGCGCGTTGTTTTTGTTTGACCGGCCTATCTTCTTTCTATAAGCAAGCTCCCTCCGGCCGTCCAGTCCCTGGGCGGCTCTCGGTTCTTGAGCATGTTGGGAGAGGAGATTAGGCGGCAGTTGAAAGAGCTGCTCGAAAGCTTGACGAACAAGCGAAAAAAGCCCTTTACTAATAACAAGAAAGAAAGTTTCCCTTACTAGTAAAGTGGTAAGGTAGGGCGCTATTCGATGAATAAAACATACTTTAGGAAAGTGGTTCAGGTAGCTCAGCTGGTTAGAGCAAAGGACTGAAAATCCTTGTGTCAGTGGTTCGAATCCACTTCTAAGCGGGCTTTGGGTCCAAAGGACAGGTAGCCGGGAGCGAGCCGGATTTGGAAATTCAAGTGAAAGAGGAAGCCAAAAAATGTGAGCGCTCCTGCACTATACGGCTTTTTGGCGGTAGGGTTGGGGTGGCTTGCTGGAGGCAGATTTTATAAAAAAAGCGGTTTCTTACTCGGATTGGTTCTCGCGTCCCTGTGCCCAAAAGGATGGGCGAGTTCGGTTCGAGTGTTCATCGATCGGGTGGATCTATATGCTGGGTGAGACGAGGTGTAGCGCAGTCTGGTCAGCGCATCTGTTTTGGGTACAGAGGGCCATAGGTTCGAATCCTGTCACCTTGATGTGATGGTCTGCAGTGCACAGACCCGCCTATGTTTTCATAGGCGAAAAAAGATTTTTAATATTAGGCGCGATATGAGAATCTTTCATTCTATATGTTTGTCCGTACTCGTTAGCGCTCTCGGTGCTGTTGTAGCTATTTCATTTGGACGTTTTCTAGGATCAGAAGGCAGCACTATAATGACCACCCCAGAATTTCTCATA